CTGGTCGGAGGAGAAATTACCAAACGTCTAGCATTCCCTCACGCTTGGCGCCAATGAGTTTTTTTATTTGAGAAAAAAAAAGAATACTATGCCTTCGCTGTATCGAATATGAATCAAATAAAGAATAAGTAATAATAGCATGGCACTTCAAGTTCGATATGAACAAACCATTATTGTTTTTTTTTCTAACATGAGATTTTGTATCGAGATAGTAGTATGAAAGAAGGGTTATTCCCAAGTTGATTTTATGTGTAAAGCAAGAGTCAATTTCAGCGTCACAAACCATTATTCTTCCACACCAGAAGTATCTTTCTTATTTTTATGTTATGAGAGAGAGAAAGAGTCAAAAAAATGAAAAAATCATTTTCTCCTTCTTGGATCATATCAAAAAGAAACTTTGGGATTGCTAAACCACAGACGAGATAAATAGATAAACATATAAAGCAACAGAGCCATCATAGTATCTTTTTTACTACTACGAAAGGAAGGGTGGTAAATGGATCATTTAACGATTTGGATCGGATGGTTTCTTTTTCTTCTTTTCGATAGAAGAAATTCTATCGAAAAGAAGAAATTCCATTGCAGAGCCGTATGCAATGTACAAAATATGCCCGTACGGTTGTTTAATTCTATTTTTTATTGTTATTGTTATTTTGATTCCCCCTTACTTTAACCCAATCGTGCGATATATAGATAGAAGAACCATTCATGATGTTATATCAATATCATCAGGGTTATGATTCACCAACCTGCTAGTTCTTTTTACGAGGCACAAGCTGGGGATTTTATCCTGGAAGCAGAAGAACTATTGAAGCTTCGCGAAACTCTCACAAAAGTTTATGTACAAAGAACGGGCAACCCTTTATGGGTTATATCCGAAGATATGGAAAGGGATGTTTTTATGTCAGCAACAGAAGCCCAAGCTCATGGCATCGTTGATCTTGTAGCGGTCGAAAATGAAAATACTAGGGATTCCATATAAATATATGAATTCCGTTTAAAAATTCGAATTTTCCGTGTGAATAGAAATCATTCATAATCATCTGGTTAAGATCGATCTAAGCCAACCCGCTCTATTTTATCTAGAATGAGATTCTCTAGACACGCCATGCCAACCATTAAACAACTTATTAGAAACGCAAGACAGCCAATAAGAAATGTTACGAAATCTCCCGCTCTTCGAGGATGTCCTCAGCGTCGAGGAACATGTACTAGGGTGTATGTGCGACTCGTTCAGTAGTTTGAAGAAATGCAAAAATTTTTCCAGTATCAACGACCACTATCAATGAATTAGGATAGATAGAGTAGAAGACGGCCATTTAATTTCATTTACTAGTATCTAAAAATGAAGATCTATAATCTACCTAATTATGTTATGAATTTATGGTTTCTATTGGTGCAAATCCAATAACTCCGTTTGAGATGAGAAATAATTCTCCATTGGTAACAAATAGTTATCCATTAAGCGGAGGAAAAAGGTTATGCTCCTATTCCTTTTCTTAAAAAAACGGACTAACAGGGTCAGCTACCTAGCCAACTTTCAGAATTAAATGCCGTCACTGTATGGATAGCTTTTTTGTGAAAAGGACTATTACTTTATAATTAGAATAATTCTAATTGAAAAATGGATGGGTAGAGCCAAAGAGTGTGAACTATACAAGTTCACAATCAAAATTCGATGAAATGAAAGAAGAGGCTCCGGTGTATAGAGAGGACCTCACCGTTTCAGAAGTTGCCATAGAAACGAGGAAACCCACTATTCTTTTTTATTTAGTAGCAGTCGAATTTCTTATTTCCGGGCGAGATACCTTGAAGAAAGAAAAAATCGTGGTCGGGAAGGTCATAGTCGCAAAAGCCATTGGAATTTCTATTTTATATATCGGAAGAATCCGTTTTGTTATTAATCGACCGGAAAAAAAGGATGACTGAAAGAAGAGAAATCAATTAGTTATTCAAGAAAGTTTCATTTGATTCAATGACCAGAGTTAAACGAGGATATACAGCTCGGAGACGTCGAAAAAAGATTCGTTTATTTGCATCAACCTTTAGAGGGGCTCATTCAAGACTTACTCGAACGACTACTCAACAAAGAATGAGAGCTTTGGTTTCCTCTCATCGAGATAGGAGCAGGAAAAAGAGATATTTTCGTCGTTTGTGGATCACTCGGATAAATGCGGTAACTCGTGAGGATCGGCTATTCTATAGTTATAGCCTATTCATCCACAATCTGTACAAGAGACAATTGCTTCTGAATCGTCAAATACTTGCGCAAATAGCTCTATCAAATAAGAATTGTTTTGATATTATTTCAAATAAAATCATCAATCAAAAAGAAAAAAATACAAATCAAATAAAGGAATAAAAGAATCTTAATAGAATCGATTATACAGGAAACAAGAATGATTGAAACAGGATTTCCCGGAGAATGGACTCCGGGAAGATAGAATAAAAAGAAATGAAGATTTGAGTAGTAGGAATAAACGAACATCTTTCAAGAAAAAAAGATTTCTTCCCCATTTTTCCTTTTTTTTTATAATACAAGAATCAAATCTGGATTCTAGTTTTTTCGAACAAAACATTAATATGAGCTTGAGTTCCGATTGGAATTTTGAGGAGTATATCTATTTATTTTTGATTCTAGGACCAGTAGTTCTAGGGATCGACTCCACTCTCTCCAATTGTTTATCCTTATTACGAAAAGGTAACAAAGATAAAATACGAGCTTGTTTGATAGCAATAGTAATTAATCGTTGTTGTTTCAAGGTCAACCTATTCGTCCGTCTAGATAATATTTTTCCTTGTTCACTAAGAAATCGACTAATTAAACTCATGTTTCTATAATCGATTCGATCCCCCGATCCAATTGGGGGTAAACGCCTACGAAAAGATCGCTTGGATTTATCCATGGTTTGCTTATTCCTTGTTTGTTTATTCCTTCTATATAAAAGAATATAGAAAATAGAATTCTCTTTTTTTTCTTATTCATTTAAGATTCGACCAAAATAGGATTTGGTTTGTATTATATATGATTATATATGTTAAGATGTAAAGTTCTTACTCTTCCCGCTACTTGGAAAAATCACACGCGCATTCCGTTCCACCTATTTCTTTATTTCCCCATGAATCGTATACTTTTGACAATAGCGACAAAATTTTCTAAATTCTAGTCGATTGGGTGTATTGTGTCGATTCTTTTGAGTAATATATCTAGAAATACCCGGCGATTCTTTATTGACACCACAACAGGTACATTCCAAAATCACTATAATTCTGATATCTTTACCCTTGGCCATGAACCTCCTTTTCATTTTGGATCGACTTCACTTTAGAACTCTCTTCATTTTCTTTTTGATCCGAACCAAATAAAAAAAAAAAAGAATCTAGATTCTATATCTAGACTATATTAATAAGAGTTACTAACTAGAAATGAATTTGTAACTATTTTCTTTTTCGAATTATTAGAATTTGAATGACTTCGGAGTACTATAAAATTACTATTAATTACTATAACTATAAAGAAAAAGAGTCATATTCTCATATTCATTAATAGAAGAATATTAAGAATATCGTAACGTAATAATTAATTAATACAATTTTTTCTAACTAGGAATTATTCCTATCCTAATCTCAGTATTTTCTTCTTTCTATGTTAAAATTTCGTCGCCCCTAGACTGGATCCACATTTCCATTTCTTTTCCCCCAAATTCTATCGTAGATTCACTGTATTTTGACTGAGGTTCAATACACTCTTTCTCTTTCTTCTTTTTTAGGATAGGAAAGAAAAAGGAAGCGAAATTGGAGTCATGTTACGTAGAATTGTATCTCAAATCTTCTTCATTTCTTCACAGATCGATCAATACAAGAATTCAATCAGGATGAAAAAAAGGGGAATGACAAGGCATCCGGAAATAAACGATTAATTTCTATCAATAGACCTGCTAAAGACCCAAACCATAGAGTGGTTAGCACAGGTGCCGTTGAGAGATATGTTTTTATATCTCGCATTGAAAAATCCTCCTTCTTATTTTATTTTCTATTTTTTTCTTATTTATTTTCATTCTTTATTTGTATTGTATATTGTAATACATAGATCATAGATAACCCGATATTTTAGTTCAAGATAATTTGTTTTTGCTTGAAATGAAATTAGAATTAGGAATTACTAACTAAAATGCATATGTACAATGACCCAACAGATTCAATTTTGCCGCTCCCCCTAAAAAAAATGACAAGAACATTCTCTACCTATATAGATAGGTAGAGCAAAATAGGTAGAGCAAAAAAGAAGGATGTGGAAAACAAGACATGGATTTTCTACAATGACACTGTACAACAATTTTTAAAAGGGATGTAGCGCAGCTTGGTAGCGTGTTTGTTTTGGGTACAAAATGTCACAGGTTCAAATCCTGTCATCCCTACCTATTCTTTCTGCTATGGACAGTTACGAGGGATTCATTGAGTAAGATTGGGGAATCTCGGACATAATCTTTCGTTTTTGCATACTATATTTATATATGTACGCAAGACCCCTCGGGGGTAAAAAAACCCTTTTCTTTACACTTTACAATCGTATCTACTTTTATAGGATATACGAAAGCGCTCTTAGTTCAGTTCGGTAGAACGCGGGTCTCCAAAACCCGATGTCGTAGGTTCAAATCCTACAGAGCGTGATTCCGTTTATGTTATGTCGAATTACAATGAAATAACTTAACAAAACAAAGTATAATTGCAACTGAAATTTGACCTCCTACAAGGAGGAGGTCAATCAAACAAAAAAAGAGATGTTACTCAATCAAAGGTCCAACTGATCACCGCGCCTGTATTGTAAATATGCAGTTACAAATAATCCTGTTAAAGTAATAGGAATTAGACCTAAGACGATTCCAAATAGAAAAACTTCAATCATTTCGATTTGTTTTAGGGAATAAAAAGAGAGGTAAGATCTATCCCTAAATATTAATCTGAATTATCCGTGAATCTCAATGACCAGGAATTGCGGG